AGCGGGTCTATTGATAGAAATTAATCGTTTATTCCCGGATGCTTTGTCATTCCCTTTTTTCTAGTTATTAATATTATTAATATAATAAATATAATATGCGAAAAAAATGAAGAAAATTTGAGATACAATTCTACGTGACGTGACTAAAACTTAGTCCCCCTTTTTTTCAGTTCTTTAGGATAGGAAGGAAAGAGAAAGAAAAAGTATATTGAACCTCAGCAAAAATCCGGTGGATCTAAGATCCCATTTTGGAGAACAGAAATGGAAAGGGGGTCCAGTTTAAGGTAAAAAAAAAAGCTCCACGAAATCATAGCATAAAAAAAAGATACTTAAATGAAATACTGGGATTAGGATAGGAATAATTGATAGTTAGAAAAAAATTGTATTACTTACATTATTACTATATATATAATAATATTCTATTAATATTAATTAGAATTACAACAAAATATTTAGAAATTCCATTTCTAATTAGTAACTTCTATTGATATTGATTTTTTTTCTTTTTTGTTCTTTTCGTCTTCTTAGGTTCGGGTCGAAAACAGAAGAGTTAAGTTGATCAAACAAAAATACAAAGGGGGTTCATGGCTAAGGGTAAAGATATCCGAGTTAGAGTTATTTTGGAATGTACCAGTTGTGTCCAAAATGGTGTCAATAAGGAATCGCCAGGCATTTCTAGATATATTACTCAAAAGAATCGGCACAATACACCCAGTCGATTAGACTTGAGAAAATTTTGTCGATATTGTCACAAGCATACGATTCATGGGGAAATAAAGAAATAAATCGAACGTGTGTTTGATCTTTCAAGGGGGCAGGAAAAGGAAGAACTTAACATATCTTAACATAAACATATATATATAATATACAAATAAAAATATAGAATATACAAAAAAACCTATTTCGGTCGGATCTGAAATGAATAAAGAAAATAAAGAAATAGAATTTTAGAGATAAGGAATAAACCATGGATAAATCCAAGCAACCTTTTCGTAAATCCAAGCGATCTTTTCGTAGGCGTTTTCCCCCAATTGAATCAGGGGATCGAATTGATTATAGAAACATGAGTTTAATTAGTCGATTTATTAGTGAACAAGGAAAAATATTATCTAGACGGGTGAATAGATTGACCTTGAAACAACAACGATTAATTACTATTGCTATAAAACAAGCTCGTATTTTATCTTTGTTACCTTTTCTTAATAATGAAAAACAGTTTGAGAGAGCCGAGTCAATCCCTAGAACTACCGGTCCTAGAACCAGAAACAAATAGATATACTCTTCCATTGATTCAAAACTTCAATCGGAATTCAAGCTCAGATTGATGTTTTGTTCGAAAAGCCTCAAATCCAGATTTGATTGTTGTGTTATAAGAAACAACAAATAGGGAAAGAATAAATCTTTTTTTTTGAAAGATGTTCGTTCATTTCTACTACTTATCTTATCTGCATTTTTTTTATTCTATCTTCCCGGAGAATGGACTCCGGGGAATGCAATTCGGTTTCAATCATTCCTATATATGACTTTAGAATGTCTTTTATTTCATAATTTTATTGGAAATCATGTAAAGACAATTTTTATTTGATATAGCGATTTGCGCAAGTATTTTACGATTAAGAAGTAATTGCTTCTTGTACAGATTGTGTATTAATCTACTATAACTATAGAATACCCCTTTCTCACGAGACGCTGCATTTATCCGAGCGATCCACAAACGACGAAAGTCCCTCTTTTGCCTGCCTCTATCTCGATGAGAGGAAACCAAAGCTCTCATTTTCTGTTGAGTAATGGTTCGAGTAAGTCTTGAATGCGCCCCTATAAAGGTTGATGCAAATAAACGAATTTTTGTTCGACGTCTCCGAGCTATATATCCTCGTCTAACTCTGGTCATTGAATCAAATTACACTTTAATGAATGAATAACTAATTAATTTCTCTTCTTTCAGTCATCCTTTTATCCCCCGGTTGATTAATAACAAAACGGATTATTCCGATATATAAAATATAAATTCCAATGGCTTTTGCTACTATGACCTTCCCAACCACTATTTTGAATCCTTCCAGGTAAAATACCTAGAAATAAGAAATTCTAACGATATTAAATAAAAGCAAAAAATAGTGGGTTCCATCGTTTCTATGGTTATTTCATAAACGGTGAGGTCCTCTCTATACACCGGAGCCTCTTCTTTCATTTAATCAAATGTTATTGTAAACTTGTATAGTTCACTCTCTTTGGCTCTACCAATCAATTATATAGTAATAGATCTTTTCACAAAAAAGGCTATCCATACAGTGACGGCATTTAATTATGAAAGTTGGCTAGGTAGCTGACCTTGTTAGTCCGTTCTTTCAAGAAAGGGAGCATAACCTTTTTGCTTCTTGTAGTACTATTTCCTCCGCTTAATGGATAACTATTTGCTACCAATGGGGAATTGCTTTTCATCTCAAATTGAGGTGATTGGATTTGCACCAATGGAAACCATAAATTTCATACACAAAAAATATAGGTATATGATAGATCCTCATCCTCATTTTTAGATAGTAAAAATGGCTTTTTCCACTCTATCTATCCTATTGCTGATTGGTACTGGAAAAATGGTTTCGTTTGTTCGAACTCATGATCTAAACGAGTCGCACATACACCCTAGTACATGTTCCCCGACGCTGAGGACATCCTCGAAGTGCGGGGGATTTCGTGATTTTTCTTATTGGCTGTCTTGTGTTTCTAATAAGTTGTTTAATTGTCGGCATATCATACATATATATAATATAATAGGTTGGTTTAGATCGATCTTAACCTGATGATTGATGATTATGAATTATTTCTATTCAATATCAAATCACGAAAAATTGGAATTCTGATTTGAAACGGAATCATGTATTTACACGAAATCTCCAGTATTTTCATTTTCGACCGCTACAAGATCAACAATACCATGAGCTTGGGCTTCTGTTGCTGACATAAAAACATCCCTTTCCATGTCTTCGGATATAACCCATAAAGGGTTGCCCGTTCTTTGTACATAAACCTTTGTGAGGGTTTCGCGAAGTTTCAGTAGTTCTTCCGCTTCCAGGATAAATTCCCCTGCTTGTGCCTCATAAAAAGAACTAGCAGGTTGGTGAATCATGACCCTGATAATATTGATATAACATCATGCATGAACGGTTCTTCTATCTTGCAGGATTGGGCTAAAGTAAGGGATAAAAAAACAAGAAGAAAAAAAACAAATAGAATGGAACAGCCGTACAGGCATCTTTTGTGCATTGCATACGGCTCTGCAATGGCATTTCTTCCTCCCTTCTCTTCAATTTCTATTCTATCGAAGAAAAAAATAGAATCCATCCGATCCAGATCGTTGAATGATCCATTTACCACCCTTCCTTTCGTATTGTAGGAGTCAAAAAATACTATGATGGTTCTGTTGCTTTCTATATTTATCTCGTCTGTGATTTAGCAATCCCAAAGTTTCTTTTTTTTTTTCATTTTCGTACTCTTTCTTTCGTAACGTAACTATCATAAAGATAAAGAGACTTCTGGTGTGGAAGAAAAAGGGTTTGTGACGCTGAAATGTACTCCTGACACATAAGATCAAATCGGAATAACCTTTGTTTCATACTACTATCTCGATACAAAATCTCATGTTAGGAAAAACAATACTAGTTTGTTCATATCGAACTCGAAGTGCCATGCTATTATTACCTATTTTTCATATTATTCACATTCGATATGGCGAAGGCATAGTCTTCTTCTTTTTTTTTTCAAATAAAAACTCATTGGCGCCAAGCGTGAGGGAATGCTAGACGTTTGGTAATTTCTCCTCCGACCAGAATGAAAGATCCCATTGAAGCGGCTAATCCCATGCAAATTGTATGCACATCGGGCGAAACAAATTGCATAGTATCATAAATGGCTATTCCTGGTATTACCCATCCGCCGGGAGAGTTTATAAACAAATAAAGATCCCTAGTATCATCTTCTATACTGAGATATACCATGAGACCAACAAGTTGATTTGAGATCTCACTATCAACTGCTTGGCCTAAAAAAAGTAATCTTTCTCGATAAAGTCGGTTGATTAGGACAAAATTGTATCCCCTTTGAACCGTACGCGCATCTTTGGATGCATACGGTTCAAAAAAATTGTGAAAAAAGAACCAATGTGTCGATTCCAATCCTATCTCTTTTTTTTGTAACAGATTTCCGTTTTTCTAATGAAAATAAAGGGGTTTTTCTTCTATTTTTCAAAAAAAAACATAAGTTTTGGCTCCCTTCCATATCCCTAAAAAAAAAAGAATTTACTGAACTTCATTTTTTGTATTAACCTTTCATTGATGTATTGTTTCGTCGAGATTCAAATCACGATGTCATTTTCTTGTTCCTGAATGGGCCCTTTCAATTCTTTTAGGTTCATGTTCTACTCCGGGGAAAGATCTATCCGAATTCTATTTGCACATATAGGACAAATAATCTCAGTACCATTTCTTTTTGCTACGACTTTAAAAATTCGTTTTATGCCTCTCCCAAACTATTCGATGTATTCATCATATTGGTTGGCATGTCAGTTTGAGATCACTCCTATAATTGAATTCAATATTACGAATCGTCTATGCTACAAGCGGTAATTGTAAATATATTACTATTACCAATTTGTTTGGTATTTTCTGAACGGAGCCTGGATATTTGATTTTTTTAGTCCAAGTCAACCATAAATTCTTCTAATTGATAATATTGATCCTCAATAGAAATTGATCCAATTTCACTTCACGCTCCGAATGATTGAAGAACCAATCAATACAATATTTCTTGGGCGAAACAGAGGATATCTCGATCGGGGGAGAAAACGGGTAAATCCCATATGACCCAATATGTCTGACAAGTCGCACTATACGTCAACCCAAACTGCATCTTCCTCTCCAGGACTCCGAAAAGGCACTTTTGGAACACCAATGGGCATTAAATTAAAGAAAAAAATTAAGTACTATACTTCACTTTAATATGGAAACGTAAGAATGAATTTATTGTCTTCATCATTTTTTTCTGTTTATTCTACTAGTTTATACATAAATGGGAAGGTTTTTAGAGAAAGAGAGAATGAATAAATACAAATTTTAATGAAGGGATCAATCGTTCTAATAATAAACAAGTATCCATCCATTCGTTCCCACAAAATGGGACCGATGCTCCCATTGCGTATTGGTACTTATCGGGTATAGAATAGATCTGCTTCTCTTTGTTCTTACGAACAGAATTCTTCCGTTATTTTAAACGGAATAGAATAAATAGTAACCTTTTCTCATACAGAATCCGCTCAAAAGTACATAGTATATTCCAATGCGATAAAGTTACATAGTGTCTATTTTTCTTTAATTTTAATAAAGGGGTATTTCCATGGGTTTGCCTTGGTATCGTGTTCATACTGTCGTATTGAATGATCCCGGTCGATTGCTTTCTGTCCATATAATGCATACGGCTCTAGTTTCTGGTTGGGCCGGTTCTATGGCTCTATACGAATTAGCGGTTTTTGATCCCTCTGACCCCGTTCTTGATCCAATGTGGAGACAAGGTATGTTCGTTCTACCCTTCATGACTCGTTTAGGAATAACCAATTCGTGGGGTGGTTGGAGTATTTCAGGAGGAACTGTAACGAATTCAGGTATTTGGAGTTATGAAGGCGTAGCAGGTGCACATATTGTGTTTTCTGGCTTGTGCTTTTTGGCGGCCATATGGCATTGGGTGTATTGGGACCTAGAAATATTCTGTGATGAACGTACGGGAAAACCCTCTTTGGATTTACCCAAGATCTTTGGAATTCATTTATTTCTCTCAGGGGTGGCTTGCTTTGGCTTTGGCGCATTTCATGTAACAGGTTTATATGGTCCTGGAATATGGGTGTCCGATCCTTATGGACTAACTGGAAAAGTACAATCTGTAAGCCCAGCGTGGGGCGCGGAAGGTTTTGATCCTTTTATTCCGGGAGGAATCGCTTCTCATCATATTGCAGCGGGTACACTGGGCATATTAGCGGGCCTATTCCATCTTAGTGTCCGTCCGCCTCAACGTCTATACAAAGGATTACGTATGGGCAATATTGAAACTGTACTTTCTAGTAGTATCGCTGCTGTTTTTTTTGCAGCTTTTGTTGTTGCTGGAACTATGTGGTATGGTTCAGCAACTACCCCAATCGAGTTATTTGGTCCCACTCGTTATCAGTGGGATCAGGGATACTTCCAGCAAGAAATATATCGAAGAGTTGGTGCCGGACTAGCCGAAAATCTGAGTTTATCGGAAGCTTGGTCTAAAATTCCCGAAAAATTAGCTTTTTATGATTACATTGGTAATAATCCGGCAAAAGGGGGATTATTCAGAGCGGGTTCAATGGACAGTGGGGATGGAATAGCTGTTGGATGGTTAGGCCACCCCGTCTTTAGAGATAAAGAAGGGCGCGAGCTTTTTGTACGTCGTATGCCTACTTTTTTTGAAACATTCCCGGTAGTTTTGGTAGATGGAGACGGAATTGTGAGGGCAGATGTTCCTTTTCGAAGGGCAGAATCAAAGTATAGTGTTGAACAAGTAGGTGTAACTGTTGAGTTCTATGGTGGGGAACTCAATGGAGTCAGTTATAGTGATCCTGCTACTGTAAAAAAATATGCTAGACGTGCACAATTAGGTGAAATTTTTGAATTAGACCGGGCTACTTTGAAATCCGATGGTGTTTTTCGTAGTAGTCCAAGGGGTTGGTTCACTTTTGGGCATGCTTCGTTTGCTTTGCTCTTCTTTTTCGGACACATTTGGCATGGCGCTAGAACCTTGTTCAGAGATGTTTTTGCTGGTATTGATCCAGATTTGGATGCTCAAGTGGAATTTGGAGCATTCCAAAAACTTGGAGACCCAACTACAAGGAGACAAGCAGTTTGATACAAGATTGCTCTGGTATCTTTCGCTTCTATTTTTTTTTATTTGAATAGGGTACTCGAGAAATATTGACTTGAATCACCTTCTTTTCTTTGATTCTTTCCCTTTTTTATATAGTATGGTAAACGACCTCACTCAAACGAATAGGTGTGAAAGCTATAATTGTAAACCACGATCGAATCTATGGAAGCATTGGTTTATACCTTCCTTTTAGTCTCGACTTTAGGGATAATTTTTTTCGCTATCTTTTTTCGAGAACCACCTAAGGTTCCGACTAAAAAATGAAATGATTTTTCATTATATCAACTGAAGTAATGAGCCTCCCATATCGGGCGGCTCATTACTTCAACTAGTCTAGTCCCCGTGTTCTTCGAATGGATCTCTTAATTGTTGAGAGGGTTGCCCAAAAGCGGTATATAAGGCGTACCCCGTAAAGCTTACAAGTAAACCAGATATGAAGATGGCGACTAGGGTTGCTGTTTCCATTTTTAGATAATTTCAAGATCACAACGGATCTACGATAAGATAGTTTATTTACAACTACAACGGAATGGTATACAAAGTCAACAGATCTCAACCAATGATTAA